ATGAGATGAATCTATTATTTCGATTTGTTACTTGGTTTGTTACTGAATTGAGTTGAGTAGATTTCCATAATACGCATAAAAGACCATTTTTGCGGACAAAAACAGTTTCGTTTTATGGTTGTTCCATATACGTCTACTTTGGCTCGAATGAGCGTTCTGAAGAAACTTCAGTTAAATTATGCTATAGAAGCTATAGAAAAAAGGATTTTCCCTCCTGATGAGAAAGCATTTATTCTTCAATTCATTTCAAAATACTTCAATTGGTACACGCAAGAAATAGGCCAATTCAGCAGCTTTTTGTTCAATTTCTCGTGGAGTCAAATTCTCATCAGTACGAGTCAAGGGAATGGCCCCCTGGCCTCTGATTTCCATATAAAGGACACGACGGGCATAAATACCCTCTTTAACTTCTATTCTGATGGACTGAATATCTTTCATAAGGAATCGAAGGAAGATGCGACGGTTTTTTCCAGGAAATCCCCAACGAAAAATACACACTATTCCTTCTTTTCTATCGAATCGATCATAACCACTACCCACATTCCACGAAATTGTGCACCACAAATAGGAGCTAATAAAGAGACCTGCAATCCCATAGAAAGACATCACAATCCCTTGTGGAAAAAAAAGGATTTGCTGAGACGGAAATAAGGATATCAAATTCCTACCAAGATAACTGGAAGTTCCAACCAATAGGAATCCTAATGAACCTAAAAAAAGGATAAAGGCCCAGCAGAAATTACTTGTTTTTCGAGACCCCATTATAAGTTCTATCCATATATGTTCTGATCGCCAACTCATACTAGATCCGGTTGCATTTTATTGGAATTGAGAGAATAACCCAAATGAATTTTACTTTACTCTTTGTGTTTCCGAAGTAACTCTCATCAACTAGCACTATTCTGATGTAAACCTTTAGGAATAATTCATTGAATTGGTTAGATCTAAAATAATAACATCCCCTTGATATGATCCCCTATAGATATCTACCTACATTTAGATACATTGACTTTACATTTCAGACATCCGCCGATCCTGATCTAGTTGAAAATAGTTATAATTCATTTCCCTATATATCATGTTTCCGCATGCATAAGAGTTTATGTTCGGAGGAAACCACACCTTATACCATATTCCACTAAATAGATATCTGTGTTATGATCCAAGTCTAAGTCTTGACAAAAAAAATGGATGAGATTTGGTCCCATCGGATCTAAAAAATCTTGTTTTTTTGAATAGGAAGAGATAAAGAAGCCATTGCCATTGCCGGAAATACTAGGCCCACTAAAGGCACCAAGACAGCGGGTAAGTTGAAATTTATCATAGAATGGGTACCTCGATTTAATATTTGTAATTTGTACCTGTTATTCTTATAGTGTTATAAAGATATCTTATAATAATTATAATTCGTATATAATTATACTATAAGTGGGTATATATAATAATTGAGTAATGAGTATATAATAAGTGCAAGGAATGTAGAACTAAATAAATGGACTTATTAATTTCATCTTTCTACATGAAATATATGTATGATAATTCGTTGATTATTCTTCTTTTATTATTATTATTCTTCTCTTGTTCTTGTCTTATAATTTAAAAAAAAAAAAAAGAAAGAGTTTCTTACAAATTTCCGAAAGATTCGTTAGAATCCGATCCAACAGGGATTAGTAGTCAAAATGGGGATTCTCGGGAGATATAGAAAGATATGCAAGACTCTCTATTTGAATTATATTATTTTCTATATTTCTATGTTTGAATTATATTATATATACATACGTAAGAAGGGAACATGAAATTCTTTTTATTTGCCTTGCCTAATTTCGCGAAAGGAAGAATTCGCTCTTTTATCTTGTTGATATAGGCTTTCTGATTTGATAGAGGCTTTCTGATTACTAATCGGGAATATGGGTAAAAAAAGATCTCGAAAAAAAAAAAAAAGATTTCTGCAACTTTCACTTTTGATTCTTTCTGCAATTAGATCTTATGTCACCAAAGAAAACTCCATTCTTCTTATTTTTACTTTGATTCCGATAAACTAACTACTTGTTCGCCACAAATAAAAAATAAAATAATTGAACTTAAAGCTCTACTTGATTGAATTTTTATTCAAAGGAAAGAAAGCGTGGAGCTGAAATAACTCACTCAGAACGCCCTTTAAAGGATTACGTGGTACGATTGGATCGAATAAGCCCTTATGGAATAAATATTCAGCTGCTTGTGAACCTTCAGGTACTGTCTTATTCAATGTTTGTTCAATTACCCTTTTACCCGCAAATGCAATGTAAGCATTGGGTTCGGCAATAATGATATCCCCCAACATACCAAAACTAGCTGTCACCCCACCAGTAGTAGGAGATGTAAGGATTGATACATAGAATAACTTTTTATTTGATTGATAATCATATAAAGCGGAAGATATTTTAGCCATTTGCATCAAGCTCAAACTTCCTTCTTGCATGCGTGCTCCTCCGGAAGCACACACTAGAATAAGAGGTAG